CTTTCTTCCCCTAATTCGTTCCATTCGACCAACGAATACTCTATAATAATTCGCAAATCCAGATCGGCTAATTGTTCTCGGATAACACCTGCTCCAGTAGAAATTTCTCGATTTCGAAATGTATCGAAACCTTGGGTAGTAAAAAAAAGTGGGATGCTGTATTTCCAGGATTGGATTTCATATTCGAATGAACCCCGTAATCGTAAGAAAGTAGGTTTTTTTCCTATGGGCCTAGCAAAAGAAAAATTAGGATAGGATCCTATAGGATCTCCTCCCTTCAAAATCGGACGTGAAAGTTTCCTTTCATCCGGCTCAAGTAGTTATACCAAATTCAAATAAAGATAACGAACAGGGTTACCACTTTCAAATTTATTTGCTAAAAGTACCTCCAAAAAAAGACCTACCCTTTACTCAAGTTATCAATAAAGACCAAGTAAGATTTCATTTATTCATTCTTTTTTCTTTTCCTTTTTATTTAGATTTTATTTTCTTAATTCTTTCATTTAGATTTAGTCAATTATCAAAATTACGAGATAAATGAAATGGAAATTCTTGAGTAGTCTCCTTTCCTTCGAAGGACTAATTCCCAGTACCGTGGAATTCTTGAGGGATTAACTTGTCTACGTATTATTCCATTCGATCTTTTAGGCCTCGACTTCACCCCGACGGTTATGCCACGATGCCCTTCTTCAGATTTTCAAATTAAAGCCTCTATGCGATGCTCTTAAAGCCTATATGCGATGTATAGACTTCTACAACCATGACCTATTTGTTTACTTAAACAAAATTTATTTCTAAAAAAAAGAGGGGCAATGCTTAATTCCAGAAATGAAAGAAGTCTGTTTTCACGAGGTACAACTAGAAATTCCTATTTATTTGGGACTGAATCGACCATAGACCAATTCCCTTTTTATTGGGGAGTATTGAATACACCCAGAATTCTGAGCTCCATCTTACTCTTCCCAAGAGACATGTCAGATCCAGGGCATCCTAATTCGATTATCGATTAAATGGGATGACAGTTTTTCATTTCAAATCTGTAAAATCAAAATTTCGATCAAATCACACATCGCAGTATACTAGGCCTTCCAATTCTTTAATAGATTTATCTAAAAGATTGGCGATAAAACTAGGAAGACGTTTCAAATACCACACATGGGTTACTGGGCATGCCAATTTGATGTAGCCCATTTGATATCTGCGTATCCGAGAATTAACAAATTCGACTCCGCATTGTTCACAAAAATTTAGGTCTTCTTTTTCACCTCCGATTCCTCGATAATTTCCACAAGCACAAATTCCACTTTTTATAGGACCAAAAATCCTTTCACAGAATAATCCCTCTTTTTCAGGTTTATTGGTCTTGTAATGAAAAGTATAGGGTTTTGTCACCTCTCCAACAAGCTCTCCGTTAGGTAGGATTTTATTGGCCCAAGCACTTATTTGTTGAGGAGAAACTGATCCAATTCGTAGTTGTTGATGTTTATACCGATCGATCATAGAAGAAAAATTCTGATTAATTTCGATTAAGCTTCCTTCCTATTAATCTGGAAGTTCTTCTCAGACACAAAGAAATGATTCAGTTCCAAAGCTAAAGATCGTAGTTCTCGAACGAGCAATCGAAAAGATTCTGGAGCATCCTCGGGTTTAGGTATTGTTCCTCCAACGATCGTAGTACCAAGTACTTCTTGACGAGCTTTAATATGATCAGATTTATAAGTAAGCATCTCTTGTAGAATATGAGAAACACCAAATCCCTCTAGAGCCCAAACCTCCATTTCTCCTATACGTTGTCCTCCTTGCTTGGCCCTTCCTCTAAGGGGTTGTTGTGTAACAAGTGCATAATGCCCACTGGAGCGTCCATGTATTTTATCATCAACCTGATGAATTAATTTCAAGATATAAGGCTTTCCTATTATAACAGGCTGTTCAAAGGGATTTCCTGTTCTTCCATCAAATATTCTGCTTTTTCCGGGATACTCAGGTTCAAAGACCCATGGATTAGCGGTTTGCTTGCTGGCTTCATATAATTCAGAAAACACTAATTTTCTCGAAGCTTCTTGTTCATATCTCTCATCAAAAGGCGCTATTCGATAATGTCTATCTAGCAGATCTCCCGCTAACCCGAGCGAACATTCAAATATCTGTCCTACATTCATTCGTGAAGGTACTCCTAATGGGTTGAAGACCATATCAACAGTTCTTCCATCTTGCAAATAAGGCATATCTTGCCTAGGCAAAATTTTTGAAACGATACCTTTATTTCCATGTCTTCCAGCTACTTTATCGCCTACTTTGATTTCACGTTTCTGTAAAATATATACACGAATTGTTTCTGGATTAGAACCCGAACCCCCTTTTTTTTGGACCCATCTAACATCAATAACTCGGCCCCTACCACCTGTAGGGAGTTTTAGACAAGTTTCCTTTGAACTGGATACCTGAATGCCAAGTATGGCTCGTAATAACCTATCTTCAGGGGCATACGATGACTCTTTTGACATCTGAGGCGTTAATTTACCTACTAAAATATCGCCCGTCTCTACCCACGATCCCAGCGCCACAATTCCATTTTTGTCTAAATTTCGGAGTAAATGGGCTTCTAGATGCGGTATTTCGTTAGTGATCCTTTCGGAACCTTGACTTGTCACATGAGCCTGAATTTCATATTTACGTATGTGAAAAGAAGTATAAATATCTCCATATACCAGACGCTCGCTAATGAGTACCGCATCTTCAGAATTGTAACCCTCCCACGGCATATAAGCTACTAATACGTTTTTACCCAAAGCGAGTTCGCCATCAACTGTAGCGGCACCATCTCCTAAAATTTGTCCCTTTTTAATGCACTTATCTCGCTGAACCCGACCTTTTTGATGCATACAAGTATTTTTGTTAGAACGTTGATACACAATTAATGGAATATTGAAACTATCCCCATTGCCTAATAAAAAAATTTTGTCAGTATCGGTATAAATGATCCTTCCCTCGTGTTCGGCTATAACAGAAACTCCTGAATCTAAAGCCACCTGTCGTTCCGCTCCAGTTCCAACAATGCATTTCTCGGACTGAGAAAGCGGAACTGCTTGACGTTGCATATTAGAACTCATTAAAGCTCGATTCGCGTCATTATGCTCGATAAAAGGAATAAGGGAAGCTCCAATAGAAAAATATTGGAAGGGAAAAATACTTCGAAGATGCACCTGTTCCCATGCAATAGTCAGGAATTCTTGACGGTATCGAGCTGGAACAACCTGTTCTTCCTGAATACCTCGACTCAGCGCCAAAGAATTTCCTGCTGCTATCATATAGTATTCATCTCTATTTGGTGATAAATAAAACATCCGGTTTTTTTTTGATTTTGATTCTTCAAAGATTTCATAAAACGGGCTTTCTAGAGAGCCCCAATGACCCATTTTCGCATGAATTGCTAAGGATCCAATAAGCCCAACGTTGATTCCTTCAGACGTGTCAATTGGACAAATGCGTCCATAGTGACTAGGATGGATATCTCGTATCCGAAAATTCGCAGTTCGCCCTGTCAATCCTCCAGGTCCCAAATAACTCAACTTTCTCCCATGAACTGTTTGTGTCAATGGATTAGTTCGATCTAAAACTTGAGATAATGGGTGTAACCCGAAAAAAGATTCATAAGTAGTTGTTAATGGAGTTGAAGGTACCAAACTCTGAGGAGTCGGTATCAATTTATGTCTAATTGCTCCACATATAGTGCCTCGAACCATATTTTCTAAACGAACCAAAGCCAATCCAAATTGATCTTGTAAGAGATCCGCAACCGAGCGAATACGCTTATTTTTTAAATGATTCATATCATCAAGCGTGCCCATTCCAAATTTCATTCCAATCAAATAATCCCCAGCCGCCAATATATCTCTCGGTAACAAAAATGTATTAGTCGAAGGTAGATCAAGATTCAATCTCTGGTTCATATTTCGTCGGCCAATCCTTCCTAATTCACATCTTTGTTGAAAGAATTTTTTTTGTAATTCCTTACATAAAGATTCAGAAAATACTGGATCTCCGCCTACATACGTAAATTGTTGATAAAACTCCAAAATAGCAGTTTCCTTTGACCCTATTTTTTTTTTCTCCTTCTCATTTAGGAAAGACAAGAAAATCTCAGGGTAGCAAACATTTTCTAAAATTTCCCTTAGATTCAAACCCATAGCTGATGATAGAACTAGAATAGAGATTTTCTGTTTCCTACTTACACGAGCCCATATCCTTGCTTTTCTATCAATCTCTAATTCGAATCTTCCTCCCCAATCTGATATTATGGTACCGGTATAGACTGAAATTCCGTTATGGTCCGCTTCGGACCGATAATAGATACCGGGGCTTTGCAAGATTTGATTGATCGCAGTTCTGTATATTCCATTTACTATAGAGGTTCCCAAGGAATTCATTAGAGGAATGTTTCCAATAAAAAGGGTTTGTTTTTGCATATCCCTACTGGTTTTCCAAATTAATCTCGCGGATACATATAATTCAGAAAAATATGTGATTGCTTCATATATAGCATCTCTTTCTTTTATCAATGGTTCCACTAATTGATATGTTTCCGCAAATAATTGGAATTCAATTTCTTGCTCTGTATCTTCCATTTTTGGAAACTTAGAAAGTTCTTCGGTTAAGCCATGATCAATAAACCTACAAAACCCTTCAAATTGTATCTGATTAAACCCAGGTATTGTAGACGTTCCCTCATTTACATCCCCCAGCATTTTGAATTTCTCATTTATCGAAAAAATCCCATTATTGAATCATTCTTGATCCAAAAATATGGATCGATCTAGCAACGATGGAATTTAATATTCTGTTTACTAAATCACATGAAATTTTATCCTAGTATGAACAGAGGAATAAAGAGCAAATTGGAATTTGAAACAGATACAAATGGAAAGAAAATGAAAAATTTGACTTAACTTAGACTTATTGACTTTGGAGTTTTAGCTTTGTATAAAATATCAAAAGTTATTTCATTTTTACCACTATTATGATATTACAATCCGATTAGATACCAGCAAAATAAACGTATTCCGGATTTGGTCTGTTTGATGAGAGAAAGACATAATAATCAGAAAAACTAAAAAATTGATTAATATTTCATTTTTCATCGATTAATAGAAAGGAGACGTTTTTACCTAATTTTTTAGTCTAATTCATATAATATGATTATAAGTGCGTAAGAAGACTTGTATTTATTAAAATATGTTCAGATATAACTCTAGCTATCTATACATATCTCCTCCTTTATTGAATTTCTATTCGGGACAGCCTATGTCGTGTTCTATCAAAGTTCCTATTTTCTATAGATAAAAATCATATACAGAACAGTTAAGATATTTGATTAGATATCTCTAAAACAATTTAGGTTCTGGGGTTTACATATATGCATAATTGCTATTATAATATTAATATAACCGAGAAGATTTTTTTTTTTAATCTTGATTAGTTATGTATTAATTTGGATTATTTATATCATTAGGGAAAGACAATTTTAGAAATTTTAGATTAAAATCCGAGAATCGTTCATGAATTCACAGTCACATAGTTAATGGTCCCGATTTGTCCTGAATTTTTTCTTTTGTGACTGAAAAGCCACATTTGATTTCTCAACTCAATCTAAAAAGAAAAGTGGGGATATTTTCGGCTATTTTGTATCGTCTTGGCGGCATGGCCGAGCGGTAAGGCGGGGGACTGCAAATCCTTTTTCCCCAGTTCAAATCCGGGTGTCGCCTGATCAACAAAAGCTTCGAAATATCCCTATTGTTTTGCTGATTTAACTTGCCAAATTTGTCCTCAACGCAAACCCAACGGAAGAAAAGGATTCTTGATACTTGCTTGATTCTAAACATCTGAAAGTTCTGTCCTCTAAAGTGCTGTAAATCCTTTCGTCTCGGATTCAAGGCAAGTTTCTAGTAGTGGGGAATTGATAAATCTTAATCTGATAGCCCTTACACTACTAATGTAATGTCTACTGATTGGATCTTAAAGTAGAGTGAATACTCAAGAGGAAGTTAATTAGTAATTGCAGAAATGGCGTAAGGTACTTTGTCTACAGACTCATAAAAATCTTTGAGTACTGGGGAATTCAATACTAATTAGATTGATTGAATGGATTAATTGGCCGTTTTTACTTTTTATAAAATAAAAAAAAGGAAGTTCTTTTAGGGAATTCCTATTCCATTCTTGACTAGACTGTCTTACCATTCTTTTACATAAAGAATGGGGAGAAGGTAAGGCGATCAAATGGAAAAAAATAGGGGTATGTAATAAATAGCGATCCATCTTGATTCTATCTTTTTTAGACGTTTAAATTAATGAAGCACAACAAAACATGTTATTGTTCCTACATGTTAGAAAAATTTTCTTGATACTTCCAAGAGCGTCGTTGCTTATTTTGTTTGTACTTAATCTTTACCGATTCTACTACAAATCATATACTAACTTATTAGAATTGAATTGGATTTATTAGATCGTTTCATCAATGGTATGGAGTAAAATCCTTTTTTGACTCTGTGCCAATAATTCGACTATTATTAGTGAATAATAATGGAATAATTCCTTCATATTGATAGAGATAGGGGATAGAATTCACATGGATATAGTAAGTCTCGCTTGGGCTGCTTTAATGGTAGTCTTTACATTTTCCCTTTCACTCGTAGTATGGGGAAGAAGTGGACTCTAGAATCGAGGTACTACGAATTGAACTGAGGAATCAAACTGCATCAATTGTTTTATAAATTGTTTGGCAAAGATTTAACTCTTCTTATTAATTATTATATTATTTTAATTTTATCTAAAATTATCTGCATTTCCATATTATATTGAATTCTAGTAGAGTAATGTAGTCTATGAATAATCAAATATATATTGAATAACAATAATCCTATATATGAATAAGAACTTTCTATATTATTTCATATATATTCATAAATATGACTTCTATTCTATATATGAATAATAAAAAAAAATACGAATAATATCATTTCAATCAAACAAAACAAATAAGGAATGAATACAAATGATTTGAAATCTGTTTCTAACCAAATTATTCCTAAAATTTCTATTTTGATAAACCCCACTCTTAACAGTGTTACAGATCTAGACAATGCGGAAGAGTGTAAACCTTTTTTTTTTAACCTTTCCATTTGCCTTTTTATTTGTTCTGTTTCCCCCTTTACTGTTTAAAACTAAAACTGTTTAAAGAGAAAAGAAAGCAGTTCGGTTATTAAATATTCAATTAAGTGAATACATCTCGATAATTCATATATACATGTAGGAAAATACGTATTTAGATTGTAGATTGATCTCTATTAAGATTAAGCCACCTACATCGTTATCCAGTACAAATACACTACATAACAATAACAATAATAGAGAGTATGGTAGAAAGATTCCTATTTCTTTCTACCATACTCATACTATCGGATCTCATAGAATACTGTTGATTCTAGTCCGCTCATTTCATTTAAGACACGAAATTGGAATCCTTTTCATTTTTCATTTTGTTTCTTCAATCATTGACAAGAATTAAGAAGTCAAGTTTCATTCAACTTTATCGCCCTGACTTTGACTGATCGTTTTTACGTATATTATAAGCAAAAAGGCAGTAGGAACTAGAATGAACAGCGCAGTAGCAATAAATGCGAGAATATTTACTTCCATAATCTCACTATTTATTTGATTTTTCTTTACTTCGCAATAACTCGGGATTTAATCCCATAGAGATGATAACTCTTTCGCCTGTAAATTCAATATCATGAATAACAATATCTGACAAATAGATTCATCGTCGAGAATTAAATAGTATACCATAGGAAGATCCTTGTATCCATACCGAATCAAAAATTTCTTGACTTTCTTTTTCTTTTTTATTTCTCACTTTTCCATTCTTTCTTTTCTCTAAACGACTGCTTTCTCATCTGATAAAGTCTCATCTAAACGCCTTTACGCTTACATTGGTTCCAAACAAACCCAAACAAAGGATAAAAGCAAAAAAAAAAAAAGAAAAAATAACGAGGGATTATAAGTTAACTCCTTTAAGAAGCTAATCTTCTTGGAAAACAAAAAAGGTGTGATAAAAATGAGTCCCAGTATAAAAAATCTATAAAATTCACTATATTTAGAGTTTTTTTCTTTGACAGAAACCCTTAAAATTAAAAGATTATTCAGTCCCTCGCCAAAACTAAAAGAAGTGGGATCCTTCTTTTTATTTGATCTTTATTTTATTAAGACTCCCCCTTCCTTGGATTAGAAAAGGAACGAGTATAATAGAATATATCAAAAAAATTCAGTGGGAAGTTTGAATGAGATAGATTTTTTCAAATTCAAATTAGTAATTGAGGTTACACAAAATCGTACTCAAAAAAGAAGATACTTTCTAATAAAGTATTCTATCAAAGTCACTATGTTAAATTCATTTTGTATCGTACAAATTCCATTTATGTATGTGTTCCCGACGAACATATGGTACTCTATTTTACATTACAAAACATCGGAGTAATCGAAAATGCCAGATCCCCAGTATGGTATTATTTTGAAATCCTCCATATGATGCTACCAATAATTGTACTAATCCACATATCTTTCTCTCCCACAAATCGGTACTAGGTAACGAAATGGAAATTCCCATATTTGTTTGATGGGAAATGAAAAACGAAAAAAAAACAAATAGAAAAATTAAGAAGGATCCCTTGGGAATGACATTATGCTATTTGTCCTCTTTTTACATTTTACAGAAAAAGGAGAAAGCAAGTTATGTATTTTTTTTTTGTATTACATTTGGATCCGTCGGGACTGACGGGGCTCGAACCCGCAGCTTCCGCCTTGACAGGGCGGTGCTCTGACCAATTGAACTACAATCCCAGGGAAATAAAGTATACGGTATACATAGTCTTATGATTTCATTCAAAGACTTTCTATTTAGATTAGAATCGTCGTCTTGTAACAGAGACGTGGGTGATATATATATCAATGCTTTTTAGTGCGAACAGCAAGGATTACTCGTAATCCTTTACTTATTTCCAAATCGATTGATAATCATTCTTTCAATGAAAAAAATAATAAAGTAATGGAAAGAAAAAAACTCTTTTTTTTTCTTAGACTTTATACTTACAGATCATGATATGAATCTAGATCATCAGCAAGATCATAATTTTTTTGAAAAAAAGGAAAATTGTTGTCCCACCTGCTATTTTTTGTTTGGCTCTTTTCTTTTCCTTTTTTTCTTTCGTTTTTTTTCTTTCGTATCGGGCATTTCGGGAGAACAAAGGGGTTATATCATTTCATGTGTGGATTAGCGAATTCTTGGGCCGAGCTGGATTTGAACCAGCGTAGACATATTGCCAACGAATTTACAGTCCGTCCCCATTAACCGCTCGGGCATCGACCCAGGAAGAATAAATTCTGGACTTACTTAGAATCCCTGATCTATTTTTCCTTTCGTAATACCTTACCCCCAGGGGAAGTCGAATCCCCGCTGCCTCCTTGAAAGAGAGATGTCCTGAACCACTAGACGATGGGGGCATATTTGCCCGACCACCAGCACACTATGCTCATAGTATGAGCAGTTTTTTGAAATTGTCAATATACAATAGAATGATATGGTCTGACTAGATCCGAAGTCTTTTTTCGTCTTTCATGATTCCATAGAATTTTTTGTCTATTTCTGAATCATTCATTAGAATCGCTATTCTATATAAATCTATTTATTATTATCTACTATATTTCGATTTAGAATTTATATTTATGATTTGTACTTTTTTTCTAAGAATTTTGTTCATCGAATCTCTTCATCAACGACTCAATAAAATATCTTGAATCTATGTTGAATTAGTAGGTACATGTATCAATCCAATGAATGGACTCAAGATGGACTCTAATTAAATCGACGTTTATCATAACGAAATTCATTGGATTGATATTTATGAAATCCAATATCAAAAACCTTTTTTATTTGCCCTATATTTCCTAA